TTATTAATTTAAATTAATAAAAAAATTAATAAAAAAAAAATAATAATAAAAGTGAATATAGATGCTTATCGTTTATTAATGAGAGGTGAACCTTATAATTATGGAGAAAACGAAGAGAAAGCCGAACCAATATACAGAAGTAGCCGCTTCAGGCCAACATATATGTATTTCTGCTCACAAAGCGAGAAGAGTAATTGATCAAATTCGTGGGCGTTCCTATGAAGAAACACTTATGATACTAGAACTAATGCCTTATCGAGCATGTTATGCCATTTTAAAATTGGTTTATTCTGCAGCAGCAAATGCTAATCACAATAAGGGTTTCAACGAAACAAGTTTAATCATTAGTAAAGCTGAAGTCAACGAGGGTACGACTGTAAAAAAACTAAAACCCCGAGCTCGAGGGCGGGGTTATCCGATAAGAAGATCCACCTGTCATATAACTATTGTATTGAAAGATATATCTGTAGATGAACAACTAGAAATAGATAAAAGGAAAAGCTATAAATTGGAGCTGAGGAATATTTAAAGAAAGAATATTCTAGTTTAGAAAAACTACAAATATGCTATATTATGTTATGCTTAAAAAAACCCGAATGGATAAAAAAAAAACACACACAGATATGACGTTTCACGATATATATAGTAGTGGGGGACTATGGGACAAAAAATAAATCCACTGGGTTTCAGACTTGGTGCAACCCAAGGTCATCATTCTCTTTGGTTTGCACAACCAAAAAATTATTCCGAGGGTCTACAAGAAGATCAAAAAATACGAGATTGTATCAAAAATTATGTACAAAAAAATCTTAAAATATCCTCTAATGTCGAGGGAATTGCACGTATAGAGATTCAAAAAAGAATCGATTTGATTCAGGTCATAATTTATATGGGATTCCCCAAGTTATTAATAGAAGATAGGACTCGAAAAATAGAAGAATTACAGTTCAATGTACAAAAAGAACTCAATTGTGTAAACCGAAAACTCAACATTGCTATTACAAGAATTGTAAACCCTTATGGGCACCCTAATATTCTTGCAGAATTTATAGCCGGACAATTAAAGAATAGAGTTTCATTTCGCAAAGCAATGAAAAAAGCTATTGAATTAACTGAACAGGCAGGTACAAAAGGGATTCAAGTACAAATTGCAGGGCGTATCGACGGAAAAGAAATTGCACGTGTCGAATGGATCAGAGAAGGTAGGGTTCCTCTCCAAACCATTCGAGCCAAAATAGATTATTGTTCCTACGCAGTTCGAACTATCTATGGGGTTTTAGGTATCAAAATTTGGATATTTGTAGACGAGGAATAATAAGCATTTTCTGGATTTGTATTTAGTTCTATTTAGTGATAAAAAAAAATGAACAATTCTATAAGGTTGAATAAAAATTAGATTAATCGTTTGATATAATTGCTATGCTTAGTGTGTGACTCGTCAGTTTTTTTAGGATTAGGATTCAAAAAAATGGAACAACCCATAATACGAACTAATAACTATAGAACTAATAACTAACTCATCGCTTCGCATTATCTGGATATAAAGAAAGAACCAGTCAAAATATGATATAGATATATAAGTCATATCGTTGTAGCAACTGAAATCTTTTTGCATAAACAAAAAAAAGTATACAGATAAATGGAAAGGCGAGAGAAAGATAGAAAAAGAATATCAACGATATATGATTCCAATATGTACGGTCTATGAGTCATCTCATAAAAGGGAATGTAATAAAGCATCAATACTGAATTGATCCATAATTAGACAAATACGTGGATCGAACCAAAAATAAAGAGCCCCGAGTCAATAAAGACTGAGAGGGTTGACTCAAAAACACATTTTATTAGGGGCTCCGTTGTAAAATTCAGACCTAATCATTACTCGAGAGGTGGTGGGAACGACAGAACCTGTGAATGCATAAGATTCTATTGAAAACGAATCCTAATGATTCATTGGGTAGGATGGCGGAACGAACCAGAAACCAATTCATTTTTTTTTTGAAAGGTCATGTCATAGACTAATCTTACAACTGAATGTTGAAAGAGTAAATATTCGCCCGCGAATTTTTTTTTTTTAGAAATTTGAGTCAATTCGATAGGATAATCAATTCGATAGGATAATAAAAAGCAAAATAAAATAAAGATTCATTATAACGTTATACTCAATACCTAAACGACATTATCTAAAAATAGAATGCGTGTTTAATTATATATCAAAATAAAAAGAAACAAAAATTCTATTATCTTTTAAATGAAATTTAAAAGAATCCCCCGATTCAGTATATTTTTCACCACGTATATTATTTTTAAATCGTTTAATTCGCGAGGAGCTGGATGAGAAGAAACTCTCATGTCCGGTTCTGTAATAGAGATGGGTGGAATTGATAAACAACCATCAACTATAACCCCAAAAGAACCAGATTCCGTAAACAACATAGAGGAAGAATGAAAGGAATATCTTATCGAGGTAATCGTATTTGCTTTGGTAGATATGCTCTTCAAGCGCTTGAACCCGCTTGGATCACATCTCGACAAATAGAAGCGGGTCGGAGAGCAATGACACGAAATGCGCGCCGTGGTGGAAAAATATGGGTACGTATATTTCCAGACAAACCCGTTACAGTAAGACCTACAGAAACACGTATGGGTTCGGGGAAAGGATCTCCCGAATATTGGGTAGCTGTTGTTAAACCCGGCAGAATACTTTATGAAATGAGCGGAGTAGCAGAAAATATAGCCAGAAGGGCTATTTCAATAGCGGCATCCAAAATGCCGATACGAACCCAATTCATTCTTTCGGTATAGGATAGGAAGAACCAAAGTAAATCCTTTTTTGTATAAAAAAACAATTGCAGGTTTCTTGTTTTGAACAAACAATATTTCTTTTTTTTATTTCACCCTTTACATTGAAAAATACAAAAAAACAAAACGATATGATTCAACCTCAAACCCATTTGAATGTAGCGGATAACAGCGGGGCCCGAAAATTGATGTGTATTCGAATCATAGGAGCTAGTAATCGACGATATGCTCATATTGGTGACGTTATTGTTGCTGTAATCAAAGAAGCAGTACCAAATACACCTCTAGAAAGATCGGAAGTGATCCGAGCTGTAATTGTACGTACTTGTAAAGAACTCAAACGCGACAACGGTATGATAATACGATATGATGACAATGCTGCAGTTGTTATTGATCAAGAAGGAAATCCAAAAGGAACCCGAATTTTTGGCGCGATCCCCCGGGAATTAAGACAGTTAAATTTCACTAAAATCGTTTCATTAGCACCTGAAGTATTATAAGGGAAGACCTTGATGTAGTTTATAGTATTTGAATGAAATAGATTCATTTAATTTAGTAGATTGTTTCTATATCACGTATATACCTTTAAAAATTAATAAATATTTATTAATAAAAAAAAAAGAAAAAGAGCATGTTGATTATATCAAAATTCGGGGGCAACTATAATCTTAGTTTATCATGAGTAAAGACACTATTGCTGACATAATAACCTCTATACGAAATGCTGACATGAATGAAAAAAGAACAGTTCGAATACCATCTACTTACATCACTGAAAATATTGTTAAAATCCTTTTACGAGAAGGTTTTATTGAAAACGTGAGAAAACATCAAGAAAGCAATAAATATTTTTTAGTTTTAACCCTACGACATAGGAGAAATAGGAAAGGAGCGTATAGAACTGTTTTAAATTTAAAACGGATCAGCCGGCCTGGCCTACGAATCTATTCTAACTATCAACGAATTCCGAGAATTTTAGGCGGAATGGGGATTGTAATTCTTTCTACTTCTCGAGGTATAATGACAGACCGAGAGGCTCGAATAGAAGGAATAGGCGGAGAAATTTTGTGTTATATATGGTAATCTTTCTGATAGCCGAATGAACTTGCCTATTTGTTTTGTGAAAAAAAAGGTAAAGGGTAGGTTTATAATACTATGCCTCTTAGATTCGTTGATACTTCAAGGCCGTTTTCCCTGGAATGAAAGAAAAAAAAGATTCGCGAGGTTTTAATTACTGAACTACGTCCCAACGGTATGTATGTTTCGAGTTCGTTTAGATAATGAAAATAGGATTCTGGGTTTTGCTTCGGGAAGGGTTCAACGTAATTTTATACGTATACTACCAGTAAATAGAATCCAAATTGTGGTAAGTTCTTATGATTCAACTAAAGGACATATAATTTGTATACTCTTTTGTATACTCTAAAATAAAGAAAAATAAAGACTCACATAATTTGGTGGTTTTTTCAATTTCAACATTCTTTCGTGGGGATACAATTCGAAGTTAAAGATTTTAAGAAATTTATTTTCGTCCAATTAAGTAGATTCAGAATTAAGAAAAGGGGTGACAAATATGAAAATAAGGGCCTCTGTTCGTAAAATTTGTGAAAAATGTAGATTGATCCGTAGGCGGGGACGAATCATAGTAATTTGTTCCAACCCGAGACATAAACAAAGACAAGGATAATCCTTCTAAAACAAAAAGGACTCCCGAAATCTAATGATGTACAGATGTACAAAAAAATTAGTAAAAAACCAAGATCTGTTTTGACATGAAATGGATATATCCATATATCTCTGACTTTTATTTACGAGATGATAAAATATGGCAAAACCTATACCAAAAGTTGGTTCACGTAGAAATAGACGTATTGGTTCACGTAAGAATGTGCGTAGAATACCAAAGGGGGTTATTCATGTTCAAGCAAGTTTCAACAATACCATTGTGACTGTTACAGATGTACGAGGTCGAGTAATTTCTTGGTCCTCCGCCGGTACTTGTGGATTCAAAGGTACAAGAAGAGGGACACCGTTTGCCGCCCAAACCGCAGCGGGAAATGCTATTCGGACAGTGGTGGATCAAGGTATGCAACGAGCAGAAGTCATGATAAAGGGCCCGGGTCTCGGGAGAGATGCGGCATTAAGAGCTATTCGTAGAAGTGGCATATTATTAAGTTTCATACGGGATGTAACCCCTA